TTATTATAGTGTGTGCTTCTGGGGGGGCGCGCATGCAGGAAGGAAGTTTGAGCTTGATGCAAATGGCTAAAATATCGTCTGCTTTATATGATTATCAATTAAATAAAAAATTATTTTATGTATCAATCCTTACATCTCCGACAACTGGTGGAGTGACAGCAAGTTTTGGTATGTTGGGGGATATCATTATTGCCGAACCCAATGCCTACATTGCATTTGCAGGTAAAAGAGTAATTGAACAAACATTGAATAAAACAGTACCCGAAGGTTCACAAGCAGCTGAATACTTATTCCAGAAGGGTTTATTCGACCTAATTGTACCACGTAATCTTTTAAAAAGCGTTCTGAGTGAGTTATTTAAGCTCCACGCCTTTTTTCCTTTGAATCAAAAGTCAAGCAAAATCAAGTAGAGCACTAAGTTCAATTATTTTTTTTGTGTTTGTAGCAAAAAGTAGTTAGTTTATCGGAATCAAAGTAAATAAGATAATAATGGCCTTTTCTTTGGTGATAGAAGATCTAATTGTAGAAAGAATCAAAACGAAAGTTGAGGATAACTCTTTTTTTGACCTATATTCCTGATTACGAATCAAGAAACCTTTATCACCAAGAGTGAGTTCTTCCTTTCGTGAAATTAGTAAAATAAAACTAATTTGGTCTTGTCTTAGGTATATAATTTGAAATTTCAATATAGATAATAGAGTTTTGTATCTTTCTCTATCTACCGAAAAACCATTTTAGCTAAAAATCCATGTTGGGTCGGATTCGAACGAATCCTTCGATAATCGGTAAAAAACTCTTTATCTATTTTTAGAAAATTAGAAGACAAGAACAAAAGACAAAGAAATGAAGAAAAATAATAAAGTTTATTATCATTATCATACATATCTTTCTCATGGAGGAGATGAATAAGTCCATTTATTTAGTTCTACAGTTCTACATTCTTTGCACTTATTCTTATTATACGTACTCAGTTAGATTTAGATATATCGATACTTCGATCTATACTAAGAATTTTAAATTCTTCAAATTCTATTAATAATAAATATTATCTAATTAGAATTCAAATTCTTAATTTAATTATAATTATTACAAGATATCTTTATTTATATAATAACATAATAACAGATACAAATAGTAAATCGAGGTACCCCTTCTATGACAAATTTGAACCTTCCATCTATTTTTGTGCCGTTAGTAGGCCTGGTCTTTCCGGCAATTGCAATGGCTTCTTTATTTCTTCATGTTCAAAAAAACAAGATTGTTTAGATCCGCTGGGACCCAATCTCATCCATTTTTTTTTTGAAAACGTGGACTTGTATCATAACACGGATATCTATTTATTGGAATATAGTATAACATGTGATTTCCACCGAACATAAAGGAAAAAACTCTTATGCCCGCAGAAACATGATATATGGATATATCAATTCTAGCAATTTTCAAATAGATCAGGATCTCTGGATGGCTGAAATGTAGTCGGTGAATCTATATGTATATCGATATGTATAGTGGGATCGTATTAAATAAAGAGTATGTTATTATTTTAGATTTAACCAATTTGATGAATTACTCCTAAAGGTTGACATCAAACTAGTGCTAGTTCACCTCAAACTAGTGCTAGTTGATGAGAGTTACTTCGGAAACAAAAAAGTAAAGTCAAATTTCTCTGGGGTATTATCTCAATTCCAATAAAATGCAATCGAGTAAAGTATGACTTGGCGATCAGACGATATATGGATAGAACTTATAACGGGGTCTCGAAAAATAAGTAATTTCTGCTGGGCCTTGATCCTTTTTTTAGGTTCATTAGGCTTCTTATTAGTTGGAACTTCCAGTTATCTTGGTAGAAATTTGCTATCTTTTTTTCCGCCTCAGCAAATCATTTTTTTTCCACAAGGAATCGTGATGTCTTTCTACGGAATTGCGGGTCTCTTTATTAGCTCTTATTTGTGGTGCACAATTTCCTGGAATGTAGGTAGTGGTTATGATCGATTCGATAGAAAGGAAGGAATAGTCTGTATTTTTCGTTGGGGATTTCCGGGAAAAAATCGTCGCATATTCCTCCGATTCCTTATAAAAGATATTCAGTCCGTTAGAATAGAAGTTAAAGAGGGTATTTATGCTCGTCGTGTTCTTTATATGGACATCCGAGGCCAGGGGTCCATTCCCTTGACCCGTACTGATGAGAATTTGACTCCACGAGAAATTGAACAAAAGGCTGCTGAATTAGCCTATTTCTTGCGTGTACCAATTGAAGTATTTTGATAAATTGAGAATCAGAACGTTCATTCAATTAAAGAAAACGTATATGAAAGAACCATAAAACGAAACTCTTTTTATGGTTTTTATGCGTTTTATGGTCTTTATGCGCACGCAATTCAATAACAAATAACAAATCGAAATAATAGATTCATCTCAGACGGCAAACCATTTCGAAAGCAAGAATTTTTTTTAGTTCAATATTTGTTGGAATTGACACTTTAGATCCAGATAGATCGTATCTTGTAAATTTGAAATTCTTTCTTTTGTATTCTTTAATGACCAACAATTGGATTTCTTAATTAAATACTGAGAACTAGCCAATTTATCCTTTGCCAGTCATTTTTTTTTTGATCATCCTAATATCTTTCCCTCAATTATTCTATTCCTGACTATGGGTAATCAGTGAAATTTTTTAGAAATATTGGATATTTTGATAGCAAAGGAGTTCTTTCGTCTCAAAATCTGAATAATATTCATTACTTAAAGTGGTTCTTTCGATCATTCATCGAAAGGATACACTTTATTTTTAATTTGACCAATTGAGATATCAGGAAACAATATTCTAAATTTCTTCATTCGAAGTGAATTCTTAGCCTATTTCTGTATTCTTTCTAGATTCAAAGACTAACCACAAAATCACAAAGAAAATAGATTCATAAGTTCGATACCTTGTATAAAACTCATGTGTGTAAGAAATATTCGATCGCATAGAGTGTACGAATGGGTTGATTAACAATTTACAGACGAAAAAATGGCAAAAAAGAAAGCATTCACTCCTCTTTTCTATCTTGCATCTATAGTATTTTTGCCCTGGTGGATTTCTTTCTCAGTTAATAAATGTCTGGAATCTTGGGTTACTAATTGGTGGAATACTGGGCAATCCCAAATTGTCTTGAATAATATTCAAGAAAAGAGTCTTCTAGAAAAATTCAGAGAATTAGAGGAACTCCTCTTCTTGGACGAAATGATCAAGGAATACTCGGAAACACATCTCGAAGAGTTTGGGATAGGAATCCATAAAGAAACGATCCAATTAATCACGATACAAAATGAGAATCGTATGGATACGATTTTGCACTTCTCAACAAATATCATCTGGTTTGGTATTCTAAGCGGGTATTCAATTTTGGGTAAGGAAAAACTTGTTATTCTTAACTCTTGGGCTCAGGAATTCCTATATAACTTAAGTGACACAGCAAAAGCTTTGTGTCTTCTTCTAGTAACTGAGTTTTTTCTCGGATATCATTCACCCCCAGGTTGGGAATTCGCTATACGCTCTATCTATAACGAGGTTGGAGTTGTTGCGAATGAGCAAACTATAACTATTCTTGTTTGCATCCTTCCAGTAATTTTTGATACATGTTTTAAATATTGGCTTTTCCGTTATTTAACTAGTCTGTCTCCGTCAATTTTACTGATTTATGATTCAATAACTGAATGATAAAGGATCCATTGATATTAATCTAATCCAATTAGAATGCTTGGTACTTTGTAGTTGTACATAAGCAAAGTATTGAAAATCATATTTACTCTTCCTATTTCTAACCATCGGGAAGATTCATCCTAGATTATTCCAGCAAATAGCAGAATCGTGGCTAGGGAACTATACTAGCGACCTACCCAATTTATTGTAGAAATTTTCGCGATCAATGATTGGACCATGCAAACTAGAAATGCTTTTTCTTGGCTAAAGAAACAGATTACTCGATCTATTTCCGTATCGCTCATGATATATATCTTAACTCGGACGTCCATTTCAAGTGCATATCCCATTTTTGCACAGCAGGGTTATGAAAATCCACGAGAAGCGACTGGGCGTATTGTATGTGCCAATTGCCATTTAGCTAATAAGCCCGTGGAAATTGAGGTTCCACAAGCGGTACTTCCTGATACTGTATTTGAAGCAGTTGTTCGAATTCCTTATGATATGCAACTGAAACAGGTTCTTGCTAATGGTAAAAAAGGGGGGTTGAACGTCGGGGCTGTTCTTATTTTACCGGAGGGGTTTGAATTAGCCCCTCCCGATCGTATTTCTCCTGAGATCAAAGAAAAGATTGGCAATTTGTCTTTTCAGAGCTATCGCCCCAATAAAACAAATATTCTTGTGGTAGGCCCTGTCCCTGGTAAAAAATATAGTGAAATAACCTTCCCTATTCTTTCCCCGGACCCTGCTACTAAGAAGGATGTTCACTTCTTAAAATATCCTATATACGTAGGCGGGAACAGGGGAAGGGGTCAGATTTATCCCGACGGCAACAAGAGTAACAATACAGTTTATAATGCTACAGCAGCAGGTATAGTAAGCAAAATCATACGAAAAGAAAAAGGGGGGTATGAGATAACCATAACGGATGCGTCAGAGGGACGTCAAGTGGTTGATATTATCCCTCCCGGACCAGAACTTCTTGTTTCCGAGGGCGAATCTATCAAATTTGATCAACCATTAACGAGTAATCCTAATGTAGGCGGATTTGGTCAGGGAGATGCAGAAATAGTACTTCAAGATCCATTACGTGTCCAAGGACTTTTGTTCTTCTTGGCATCTGTTATTTTGGCACAAATCTTTTTGGTTCTTAAAAAGAAACAGTTCGAGAAGGTTCAATTGGCCGAAATGAATTTCTAGATTCGCAGATTTATCGATATCAAGTACGTAAAAAGAACCAAATTCTTGTTGGCGATTATTTATGATCAAAAAAATGAAATTATGAAAACTCCTTTGTCTTATTTATACTCTTCTT